GTGGACTGTCCCACACTAGCACTTCCGCGTAATAACTCTACCAAAGGCGATCCTATTACCGGAATTGCTTCAGGCACGCCTGTTACAATTTTTACTGCCCAATATCCAATTTGGTCCCAAGGTAAAGAATAACCTGTTACACCAAAAGATGCGGTCAATACAGCCAGAACCACACCTGTAACCCAAGTCAATTCGCGAGGTTTTTTAAAACCCCCGGTGAGATACACGCGAAATACGTGCAGGATTGTCATTAGGACCATCATACTTGCCGACCATCGATGAACCGATCGAATTAACCACCCGAAGTTAACTTCCGTCATTATGTATTGAACAGAGGCAAAAGCCTCAGTAACGGTCGGGCGGTAGTAAAAAGTCATAGCAAACCCTGTAGCTACTTGTACTAAAAAACAAGTGAGCGTAATTCCTCCCAGACAATAAAATATGTTGACATGAGGAGGAACGTATTTACTAGTTATATCATCTGCAATCGCCTGAATCTCGAGACGTTCTTCGAACCAATCGTAGACTTTATTGAGATAGGTAAACCAAGAGAACTCCCCTCTGAGAACCGTATATGAGAATTTCATCTCGTACGGCTCAAACAAAACCACCCCAATACTGGTATGGAATAGAAAATTGGAAACTTCTTAATTTTTTGATTCAATCTTATCTAAAAATACGAAAGAATAAAAATAAGAAAGCTTTTCTTTGTGGTTATAATTAGAATGCCAAAAAATCAAGTCGACGCGCTTATCTTTATGTTGATCGTTACAGGCCTCTTGAATCTTCTATTTACCTATTTCATTTTCTTTGATTTGTTATTTTGAGTTGTATGTAATGCAGCTTGACTTTTGTTTTCTTTATTATTGATAGGAATTTTCTTGTTAAGACCCTATGAATCAATTGAAACCTCAGATTCATACTAGAACCACGATGATTCAATAAAACCTTCAAACTAAGTCCAAAGATTCCATGAGTAAGAATCCTTGGATCATCATTTATTCAAGTTTGTGCTTTGAGTAAAATAAAAGCAGAAATGGGGAATTTGAAAGAAGAAAAATCTTGCAATTGCAAATTTTGTCTTTGGAAAAATTTTTTGAATCCGGCCAAGGGGTCTGAATATTAAGTATGAATCATAGTTCGAATACTTCGTGATCTATTTCATATATTCCGTGCTCCAGATACTCGAATGAATATCCGACGGAGTAAAGCCATCTCGATCAAGACGACAGATCTATGCTCTGTACTATCAATAGGATCAATTCGAACAAGTCGCACACTCATATTCCGGAAATACAGAAATAAAAAATTCGCGGTCGAACTACCAATCAACTAAAATCAAAATCCGATACCTAAATGCTTATTTAAAAGGTAGTATTTTGTGATTCTTGTAAATTTCATTCTAATTCAGTGAAATTCCGTCCAGTAAAACGGACGAATTATAAATCTCCAAAATAATAGATAGGAATACCGCAAATAAAGCCATTGCGACTCCCATCAAAGGAGTAGTTCCCCATCCAGGAGCTACTTTACCATATTCCGAATTCAAGGGTTTCAACAACCCCCCTGCAGAAGTTCTTTTTGGACGAGCTCTAGAACTACCCTCAACTGTTTGTGTAGCCATAAATCCTATTTTGTATTGATTGAGATCTGTTGACTTTGTATACCATTCCGTTGTAAATAAACGATCTTATCATGGATCCAGTGTGGTCTTGAAATTCTATAATAATGGAAACAGCAACCCTAGTCGCCATCTCTATATCTGGGTTACTTGTAAGTTTTACTGGGTACGCCTTATATACTGCTTTTGGGCAACCCTCTCAACAACTAAGAGATCCATTCGAGGAACACGGGGACTAGTTGAAGTAGAAGTAATGGGCCTCCCAATATTGGGAGGCCCATTACTTCAATTGAGATAAAAAAAAATCATTTTGTTTTTTTAGTTGGAACTTTAGGCGGTTCTCGAAAAAAGATAGCGAAAAAAATGATCCCTAGAGTCGAGACTAAGAGGAATGTATAAACCAATGCTTCCATAAATTCGATCGTGGTTTCCAATTATAGCTTCCATACCTGTTTATTTGGGATCATCCCCCGGATTAAAGAAAAAAAGAATCAAAAAGGGCGGCGATTTAAATCCATATTTCTCCAGTACCTTATACCTTATTTTAAATAAAAAGCACAAATCGAAAATCGAAGCAGAAGCGAGAAACTAAAATAGTAGAGCAATGCTGCATCAGACTACTTGTCTTCTTGTAGTTGGATCTCCAAGTTTTTGGAATACTCCAAATTCCACTTGAGCGTCCAAATCCGGGTCAATACCAGCAAAAACATCTCTGAACAAGGTTCTAGCACCATGCCAAATGTGTCCGAAGAAGAAAAGCAGAGCAAATGAAGCGTGTCCAAACGTAAACCAGCCCCTTGGGCTGCTACGAAAAACACCATCGGATTTCAAAGTAGCACGATCTAATTCAAAAATTTCACCCAATTGAGCACGTCTAGCATATTTTTTCACAGTAGCAGGATCACTATAACTCACGCCATTCAGCTCGCCACCATAGAACTCAACGGTTACACCTACTTGTTCGACACTATACTTCGATTCTGCCCTTCGAAAAGGAACGTCGGCTCTAACAATTCCATCTCCGTCTACCAAAACAACTGGAAATGTTTCAAAAAAAGTAGGCATACGACGTACAAAAAGTTCACGCCCTTCTTTATCTCTAAATATAGGGTGTCCTAACCACCCGACAGCTATTCCATCCCCGTTATCCATTGAACCCGCTCTGAATAATCCCCCTTTCGCAGGATTATTTCCGATGTAATCATAAAAAGCTAATTTTTCAGGAATTTTAGACCAAGCTTCTGATAAACTTTGATTTTCGGCTAGTCCAGCACTGACTCTTCGATATATTTCTTGCTGAAAGTATCCCTGATCCCATTGATAACGGGTGGGACCAAATAATTCGATGGGGGTAGTTGCTGACCCATACCACATAGTTCCAGCAACAACAAACGCTGCAAAAAAGACAGCAGCGATGCTGCTGGAAAGAACGGTTTCAATATTGCCCATACGTAATCCTTTGTATAAGCGTTGTGGCGGGCGGACACTGAGATGGAATAAGCCTGCTAATATGCCCAATGTCCCTGCCGCAATATGATGAGAGGCTATTCCTCCTGGAACAAAAGGATCAAAACCTTCCACACCCCATGCTGGATTTACAGATTGTACCTTTCCAGTTAGTCCATACGGATCAGACACCCATATTCCAGGACCATACAATCCTGTTACATGAAATGTCCCAAAACCAAAGCAAGCCACTCCTGAGAGAAATAAATGAATTCCAAAGATTTTAGGCAAATCCAAAGAACGTTTTCCTGTACGGTCATCAACAAATATTGCTAGATCCCAATACACCCAATGCCAGATAGCTGCCAAGAAGCACAATCCGGAAAACACAATATGTGCCCCCGCTACACCTTCGTAACTCCAAATACCCGGATTCGTTACTGTCCCCCCTGTAATACTCCAACCACCCCATGAATCGGTTATTCCTAAACGAGTCATGAAGGGTATAACGAACATGCCTTGTCTCCACATTGGATCAAGAACTGGATCGGAGGGATCAAAAACAGCTAATTCATATAGAGCCATTGAACCGGCCCAACCCGCAACCAGGGCTGTATGCATTATATGGACAGCAATCAAACGACCGGGATCATTCAATACGACGGTATGAACACGATACCAAGGCAAACCCATGGGACTACCCCTTTATTAATAAAAAATAGACACTATGTAACTTTATTGCATTGAAAAAAACTATGCTATGTACCCCTTTTTTCAGGGGATTATCTCGAAAAAGGGATTAATATTAATATTTGTTCTATTCTTTTAGTAATAATGGAAGAGTTCGGTTCGTAGGAAAAAAGAGAAGCAGATCTATTCTATACTCGATAAGTACCAATACGCAATGGGGGTTGATTCCCTTTTCTATGAGCGAATGTATCCATATTTGGTCATCATTCAAAAGACTTATTCGTAAGAATTTTCCTTTATTTTATGAACTTCGTCAATCTATGTATAAACTAAGATAACGGCCACTAGTATTAAGACAAGAAGCTCATTATTACGCTTCCACATCAAAGTGAACTAGAGTACTTAATTCTTTTTTCTTTCATTTTATGCCTATTGGTGTTCCAAAAGTACCTTATCGAAGTCCCGGGGACAAGCATCCATCTTGGGTTGACATATAGTGCGACTTGTCAGATCTATTGGGTCATATGGGATTTCCCCGTTCTCTCCCCCGATCGAGATATCCTCTGTTTCGCCCAAAAAATTGATTGAATTATCAAAAATTTGTAGCGTGAAATGCAATGAAGTGCAATTAGATCTATTTCGTGAGGAAGCATCCAGATTAATATTAGCAATAAATCAATTTTATGGTCGTCTTGGCTGGACCAATAAAATGAGGTATCCAGGCTCCGTTTAGAAAAACCCAATTGGTAATATATCTATGATTATTACTTATATCATAAACGATTCCCTTATTCGAAAAGCGATCTCAAACGTTAATCAACGGAATACTAAATATGATGAATATGTCAAATATTTGGCGGAAGACATGAAAGAAATGAATTAAAAAAGGGGTAAGTCATAGCAAAAAAGAGACGTGGTATTGGGGTCATTTGTCCTATATGTGCAAATCAAAATCGGGCGAATCCTTACTCGGAGTAGAGCCTAAATCTAAAAAAATGGAAGAAGCCCATTCAATTCAGGAACAAGAAAATGGCATCGTGATTTTTGGATCGGATCTCGATGAAAAAATACATCAATGAAAAGTTAGTTCGATAAGTCGATAAGTTTAGTGAATTTCTTTTTTATATTAGAATATTATAGGTCTAGGAAACCGGCTAAACTCAGCGTTCTTGAAAACCGGAAGAAAAGCCCCTCGATAGAAGCGAGGAAAAAAGAAAGGAAAGGGGCTAGGAGCTACACATTGACTTGTTTTTCGCAAGTTTTGTTGAACCGTATGCATCAAAAGATGCCTGTACGGCTCCGAAGGGATACTGTTTTATCCTAATCAACCGACTTTATCGAGAAAGATTACTTTTTTTAGGTCAAATGGTTGAGAGCGATATCTCGAATCAACTTATTGGTATTATGGTATATCTCAGTATAGAGAACGAGACCAAGGATTTGTATTTATTTATCAACTCTCCTGGCGGATGGGTAATACCCGGGATAGCAATTTATGATACTATGCAATTTGTGCGACCCGATGTACAGACAATATGCATGGGATTGGCCGCCTCCATGGGGTCTTTTCTCCTGGCCGCCGGAGCAAGTACCAAACGTCTAGCATTCCCTCACGCTTGGCGCCAATGAGTTTTTTATTTGAGAGAAAAAAGAAGACTATGCCTTCGCCATATGAATTCTTAATATTAAGTAATAATAGCATGGCACTTCGAATTCGATATGAAAATTGTTAGTGTTTTTTTTTTTTTTCAAAATATTTGATTATGTATCGAAGCAGTAGTATGAGATAAAGAAGGGGTATTCCGAGTTTATCTTACCTATCGGAGGCCTATTGCAGCGCCACACACCTTTTTCACGCCGGAAGGTTCTTAACAATTAACAATTAACAAGATTTATGGTATGAAAGAGTACGAAAATAAAAAAAGAAGATTATTTTTGATTTATTTCTTTTTTTATTTTGATTTGAAAAAAAAAAATCAAAAAAGAAACTTTGGGATTGCTGAATCACAAAAGAAATAAATATATAAAGCAACGGAGCCATCATAGTATTTTTGAACTCCTCAAAAAAAAAGAAGGGTGGTAATTGGATCATTTACCCATCTGGGTATAATAGAACCCCCTTTTTATCCTTGTTTGATGAAGGGTAAAAAGCAAATTCCATTGGCGAGCCGTATGCAATGCGAAAAAGTGCCCGTACGGTCTATCTTTTTCTTTATCTCTTCCCCTCGCCGAATCGTGCGAGATAGAGGAACCTTTTATTATGTTATAATATATCATCAGGGTCATGATCCATCAACCTATTGGCGCTTTTTATGGGGCACAAACGGGAGAATTTATCCTGGATACGGAAGAACTACTGAGACTGCGCGAAATCCTTACAATGGTTTATGTACAAAGATCGGGCAAGCCCTTATGGGTTGTATCCGAAGACATGGAAAGGGATACTTTTATGTCAGCAACAGAAGCCCAAGCTCATGGACTTGTTGATCTTGTAGCGGTTGGATAAAACATAGCAGTCACTTCTTAAGGGTTTAATATTCTATTAAACAGAAGAAATTCATAATCATCCGGTTAGGATCGATCTAAACCAGCCCATAATGGATAATTCAGCATGCCAACTATTAAACAACTTATTAGAAACCCAAGACAGCCAATCAGAAATGTTACCAAATCCCCCGCTCTGCGTGGATGTCCTCAGCGCCGAGGAACATGTACAAGGGTGTATGTGCGACTCGTTTCAATCATGGGCTGAGACAAACCAAAAGAAAGAAACCCTTTTTTAAGTATCAATGATCAGTACCTGTGAATCGGATAGAATAGAAGAAGAAGAACTCCATTCACTATCTAAAAAAAGATCGATCTATCATATCTTTCTATTGTGTATGAAATTTATGGTTTCCACTGGCGCAAATTCCACCACCTCAATTTGCAATTAATTTAAGGTGAGAAAGAATTCCCCATTGGTAACAAATAGTTATCCATTAAGCGGGGGAAATACTATAAAAAAGCAGAAAGATTATCTTTCTACTCTTGCAAGAACGGACTAACAAGGTCAGCTACCCCACCAATCTTCATAATTAAATACCGTTACTGTATAAGGTCTATCTCGTTATGAAAGACCTATTACTAGAAAATTCATGGGTAGAGCCGAAGAGTGGTAACTGTACAAGTTACCAATAGAATTGATTAAATGAAGGAAGTGGCTCCGGTGTATAGAGAGGGCCTCACCGTTTAAGAAGTAATCATAGAGACGACGGAACCCACAATTTCTTTATCTATTTACTACTTTCGTTTTTTTTTTACTATTTTCTTTCCAATGCCTCGACAAAAGGTAAAAGCGTGGTCGGGAAGGTTAGAGTAGCAAAAGCCATTGGAATTTTTATTTTATAAATTGGAAGAGTCCGTTTTGTTATTAATAGACTAGGAAAGGGGAAAAGAATAACTGAAAGAAAGGAAATCAATTAGTTATTCATCAAAGTTTCATTTATTCAATGACCAGAATTAGACGAGGATATATAGCTCGGAGACGTAGAACAAAAATGCGTTTATTTGTATCAAGCTTTCGCGGGGCTCATTCACGACTTAGCCGAACAATTACTCAACAGAAAATAAGAGCTTTGGTTTCGGCTCATCGCGATAGAGATAGGAAAAAAAGGGATTTTCGTCGTTTGTGGATCACCCGAATAAATGCAGTAATTCGCGGAAATTTGGTATCCTATAGTTATAGTAGATTAATATACAATCTGTATAAGGCGCAGTTGGTTCTTAATCGTAAGATACTTGCACAAATAGCTATATCAAATAGGAATTGTCTTTATATGATTTCCAATGAGATTATAAAATAAGGAAATTGGAAGGAATCCATTATAATTTTTAAACGGAGTTCTCTGGAGAATGAACTCCAGTAAGAGGAAGGTAGAGTAGAAATAATATGATAAAGTCGTCAAAATGAGCGAACACGCTCAATAAAAAAAAAAGATTGATTTTATTCTTCTTTCCCAATTCTTTTTTTTTTTCTTACGGCACGGCTGCTTCACAGATTTTTTGAACAAAACATCCATCTGTGTTTGAGTTCGGATTGGAATTTTTATTTAATTGAAGAGTAAGCCTATTTTTTTCTGGTTCTAAGACCGGGAGGTCTAGCGGTCAACCCACTTCTTTCAAATTGTTTCTCATTATTAAGAAAAGGTAACGAAGATAAAATACGAGCTTGTTTTATAGCAATAGTAATTAATCGTTGTTCTTTTAAGGTCAATCTATTCACCCGTCTAGATAATATTTTTCCTTGTTCACTAAGAAATCGACTAATTAAAGTCATGTTTCTATAATCAATTCGATCCCCCGATTGGATCGGGGGCAAACGCCTACGAAAAGATCGCTTGGATTTAAGAAAGAGTCGCTTGGTTTTATCCATAATTTTTTTATTCCTTATCCCTAAAATCCCATTTCGATGAAATCAAAAAATGATTTATAGAATCAATTATAGGATTTGGTTTGTCTAGATTTATTTATTTGTTTTTATTAAAATATATGAAATAATCTAGATATATATCTAGATTAGTTTTTCATGTCCCTTGGAAGGGTGACACAAAAGCACGCGGCTTGACTCTATCTATTTTTTTATCTCCCCATGAAGTGTATGCTTGTAACAATAGGGACAGAATTTTCTCAATTCCAATCGACTGGGTGTATTGTGTCGATTCTTTTGAGTAATATATCTGGAAATACCCCTTGATTCCTTATTAACACCGTTTCGAACACAACTAGTACATTCCAAAATAACCCTTACTCGGACCTCTTTACCCTTGGCCATGAACCTCCTTGGGGTTTTTGATTCACCCAACTTTTCTATTTTCCGACCCGCAACGAATAAGAAGCACGGGACAAAAAAATAGAAGTTGCTAACCACTCAAAAAAAACTTATGAAATAAAGATTTTATTGCAATCAATATAGTAAATAAATAGGAAATAAAAATAAAAAATAATAAGTAATACAAGAATTTCTAACTATATTGCTAAATCGCAGTGCAGTATTTCATTTAAGGATCTTGTAGTGGAGGATACTCTTACCCTAGCCATATTTCGATTTCCGTTTTCTTTTACCTGTCTATTTGCTTTTAACTGGATAATTATAATTAATTTAATCGGAGCCTGAACCCGGGTTTCGCTGAGGTTGAAGCCACCTTTTTTCTTTCGCTTTCCTTCTTTCTAATTGTAAAACAAAAAAACGAAAAGAGGGGAAAGAGAGATTAGTCACAAATATTTGATTCTAGCTCTAATCTTCTTCACCCCGTTCCAGTTCAATAACTAGAATTAAAAAAAAGGAAATGTCAATGCGTCGGGGAATAAACGGTTGATTTCTATCAATAACCCTGCTAAAGACCCGAACCATAGAGTACTTAGTACCGGTGCCACGGAAAGATATGTTTTTAGATCTCGCATTGAAAATCCTCCTTCTTTTTTGTTTTTGTATTCCCTATTGGAATATATTATGGTAAGAGATGTATATGTAGTTAAAGGCCCACTTGTATTTGTGCGCGGAATCCCTAATTCAAATTGAAATGCGCAATGATTCGGTATATAAGATTTGATTTTCTTTTTTTTTTTTTTTTTTCTTAAAACAGAAAATGGGTCACTTTACACCTGCGAATTCCCAAGAAAAATAATAATTTATTATTATTATATGGTATATGATATGAGACCAAAAACAAGAAAAGGCAAGATCCATTTTGCATATCACTAGAGGGAATAAAAAATAAGGATGTGGAAAACAAGACAGGGATTCTTTACAATGATATTGTAGGCCAATTGAAAGGGATGTAGCGCAGCTTGGTAGCGCGTTTGTTTTGGGTACAAAATGTCACGGGTTCAAATCCTGTCATCCCTACCAATTACCGCTCAGAGCAGCAGTAACGCGAGATCTTTTTTTTTTTTTTCGATCGATTTCATTTTGACATACATAAATTTCTATTTTATGATATATGATAGTATACACATACAAGAATTGTTGGGGTAAAAAAAGAGAATCTCCTTATTTCCAGACTTTTTCGTTGTGATAAGAAAGCGCTCTTAGTTCAGTTCGGTAGAACGTGGGTCTCCAAAACCCAATGTCGTAGGTTCAAATCCTACAGAGCGTGATTCCGCTCTTGTCGTCTTAGATCTAAAACCATACACACTGAACTGAAATAATTGAACAGCAATCTGAATTTGACGCTGACCTCCCCCTCGGATTAAATTAAAGAA